TATCTACAAATAGTGGACAAATTGGCGTATTACCCAATCATGCGCCTGTTGCTACAGCTATAGATATTGGTATTTTGAGAATACGCCTTAAGGACCAATGGTTAACGATGGCTCTGATGGGCGGTTTTGCTAGAATAGGCAATAATGAGGTCACTGTATTAGTAAATGATGCGGAGAAGGGTAGTGACATTGATCCACAAGAAGCTCAGCAAACTCTTGAAATAGCGGAAGCTAACTTGAGTAAAGCTGAAGGCAAGAGACAAACAATTGAGGCAAATCTGGCTCTCAGACGAGCTAGGACGCGAGTAGAGGCTATCAATGCAATGTCGTAATCAGTTGGTGTTTGGTGTGTCGAATAAGCAAAGCAAAATAAGGTGGATAAACAGAACTTCTGTTTATACACCTTATTTCGCTTCCGCCAATTCCGATGCAACGAAAAAAAAATTGCATTCTAAAAAGAAAGTAGGATGAAGATAAAAAATCAATAAAAGAGGGTGAGTAGAAAAACTTATTAGATATTGTTGAAGCTGGTATCTAATAAGTTCTACCTACTATTGGATTTGAACCAATGACTCCCGCCGTATGAAAGCAATACTCTAACCACTGAGTTAAGTAGGTCATTTAGCATCACAAGGAGAAACAAATGTGACCCATCACATCGATGGATTATAAATGGAATATTGTTTATAAGCAATACCAATCAAATGGATTAAGATTAAAGAGATAAAATATTTGGTCATGTAATATTCATCTTGACAAGAAATTATCTACATGATAAAATATGTATCAAAATAAGGGCTATAGCTCAGTTAGGTAGAGCACCTCGTTTACACGCGCGCCAATGTTTTTCAGAGGAGTCGATCATGTAATCAAAAGATTTGATCTTATTGAGAAATTGATGTCTTACTCTATGACTTTTAGGGAACAAAACAAGAGAAAAATAGCCTGACAAACGGTTTGGTTCGATTCGCGTCCCCGTTTAGGCGCGAATATAGAACCCACCATTCATATGTAATATGTAATATGAGATATTGATAAGGTGAATACTCTGTTTATTCAATGCCAGGCATAATGAGTAGAAGGAACTCAAAAAAATTCTCTTTTCGTTATATCTTATGAGCTTTAAGGTGTATGAAGTTTCATATTTGATTCAATCAGAACGATGGAGACTCCATTTAACTTAAGTTGATCTAGGCCAGAAGCAGACCTAAGTCAGGATAATCCTTCTTTGAAAAACTTTGGTAGTGCTCCTGCATTCGAATTCACATAATAAATCAGAGCACATGGAACCATCTTTTTTTTGTCAAGAAAAAAATATGGTAGACTAACCGATATTTCTATCGATTAACGAAAGAGCCCAATGCAAAAAAAATGCATGTTGGGTCTTTGAAACAGTTCAAATCATTTTGATAATAATCAGTTTGATCTGTTTTACCGAGAAGGTCTACGGTTCGAGTCCGTATAGCCCTAATAAAAAAAGAAAAAAAATATTTCTTTTAGAATTCTATATTATTAAATTATTATTCTAATATTTTTTTTATATTTATTAAAATTTAATATCTAAAATTCGAAATAATTTAGATAGAATAAAGAATATCCAATTCTAAACTAAACAATTAGAATTCTATTTGTATTGTAATTCCTTTTCTTTAATTCTTTCTTTATACTTTATAGAAACTTGGAAGTCGAAAATAAGAGTCTTATTTGTATAAGAATAATATAGACAAACCAATATTCTATCTATATCGAAATAAAATAGAATTTTATGGAATAATAGAAAAAAAAATGGAATTCTAGTGGATAATCTTGAATCAAGACATATACCACAACAAACAAACGAAACAGGGCGATTCAATCAAAAAAAACTAATGTTTTGACTAAAAGGTTATGTTATAGATGACTTGACAATTAATTCCAATTCGAATCGACTAATATCAATCCGGTATATTTTCCACATTAATAGGAGTACTCTATGTTTCTTCTTTACGAATATGATATTTTCTGGACATTTCTAATAATATCAGGTGTTATTCCTATTTTGGCATTTCTAATTTCCGGAGTTTTAGCCCCGATTAGAAAAGGACCTGAAAAACTTTCTAGTTATGAATCGGGAATAGAACCAATGGGGGATGCTTGGTTACAATTTCGAATCTGTTATTATATGTTTGCTCTAGTTTTTGTTGTTTTTGATGTTGAAACAGTTTTTCTTTATCCATGGGCAATGAGTTTTGATGTATTGGGGGTATCCGTATTTATAGAAGCTTTCATTTTCGTGCTTATCCTAACTGTTGGTTTAATTTATGCATGGCGAAAAGGAGCATTGGAATGGTCTTAGTTCTTGAATATTCATCAGACAATAAATCAAAAAATAACATTGAGACAGTTATGAATTCCATTATTGAGTTTCCCTTACTTGATCGAACAACCCCAAATTCAGTTATTTCAACTACTTCAAGTGATCTTTCAAATTGGTCAAGACTCTCCAGTTTATGGCCACTTC